GGATATTTGAATATTATAAAACATAGCAATTAATATATAATTTCGGTTTTTTTTTTATCAAATATATTTTTATCAATAATCAATATCTTAATTAGATAGTAAGATTTTTTTTTGAATTAAAATGACATTGTAATATTGTAATTATTATTTTGATTATAACATTAAAATATAAATAATATTATAATAAAAAAATTCCTTTTTAGTTCTTTTTTTTATGTTATTTATGTTATTGTTATATAGGGTCTGCCCTAAGAAAAGGAGAAGAAAAAAATGAAAAAGAAAAGTGCAATCCATATAAATGCAATCCCGATCATGATGAAACATTCTGGTGTTTTCATTCGGAAAGGTGAAAGCTAAGACAAAAAAAAAACGAATCGACCGTTCAAGTATTCAAAATTACACGCTAAAAATGATAGAACATAGGGGCATAGCATATTAGCATATATAATAATATATTTATGTATAACATTATTATATATAATAATATACATAATATATGTGTATACATAATATACATGTGGTATATGTGGTATATATCCATCTATATTGAATTGAATTTCGAATACGGAACTGATAGAATCTTTTCTTATTGGACCACCGATAGAGATGAAAGAAGATAGACAATAAACCCAAACAGGAGAAAACGCTTTCCAATATGGAACTGCTATCTAATGAATTCAACGGTTCCGGCCTAATATAAATAAACGAATAAAGAAGAGCGGCATCAAGACCCTAATCACAAAAAAGGTGGGGATATGGCGAAATTGGTAGACGCTACGGACTTAATTGGATTGAGCCTTGGTATGGAAACCTACCAAGTGATAACTTTCAAATTCAGAGAAACCCTGGAATTACAAATGGGCAATCCTGAGCCAAATCCTGTTTTCTGAAAACAAACAAGTAGTCAGAAAGTGATAATAAAAAAGGATAGGTGCAGAGACTCAATGGAAGCTGTTCTAACAAATGGAGTTGGCTGCGATGCGTTAGTAAAGGAATCCTTCCATCGAAACTCCAGAAAGGATGAAGAATAAACCTATATATACGTATACGTACTGAAATACTATCTCCAAACCAAATGATTAATGACGACCCGAATACTTTTTTTTTTTTATATGTTTATATGAAAAATGAAAGAGTTGTTGTGAATCGATTCCAAGTAAAAAAAAAAATGGAATATTCATTGATCAAATCATTTACTCCATCGTAATCTGATAGATCTTTTGAAAAATGGATTAATCGGACGAGAATAAAGATAGAGTCCCATTCTACATGTCAATATCGACAACAATGAAATTTATAGTAAGAGGAAAATCCGTCGACTTTAGAAATCGTGAGGGTTCAAGTCCCTCTATCCCCAAAAAGGCCCAGTTGATTCCCTAATTTTTTATCCTATACTCTCATTTCGTTATCGGTTCAAAGTTCATTATGTTTCTCATTCATTAATTTTTTTCTTTTCACAAGCCTTGTGGTATATATGATACACATACAAATGAACATCATTGAGCAAGTAACCCCGATTGTAAATTGGAATGATCATATTATCGCCCGTACTGTACTGAAACTTACAAAGTCTTTTTTTTTTAAGATCTAAGAAATTCCACCAAGGCCTGGATAACACTTTGTAATCCCCTTTTCGTCTTTTTAATTGACATAGACCCAAGTCATCTATTAAAATGAGGATGATGCGTCGTGAATGGTCGGGATAGCTCAGCTGGTAGAGCAGAGGACTGAAAATCCTCGTGTCACCAGTTCAAATCTGGTTCCTGGCACATGGGTTATTTGTATGAGTATCTATTCTACAAATTGGTCGACATACATGTTCATTAATAGTATAGATCATGATACATATTTATCCATCTAAGTGGCGGCTGGAGAGATAAGATACCCCTTTCTATTTATCTATTTAATAAATAGAGTCTATATTTAATAAATATAGAATATTTATAGATGAGTAAAGAGTATCTAAAGTATGTAAAAGAAATATATTTTATTGCCTCTTCTTTTTATTTATTTGTTCATACTGTGTCTCCTCTCGTTCACAAAGAATGGTACTACTTCTTCTATATTATATATTACAAGTAATTGAAAGACCCCAAGCCTGTTCTAGGGGAGTTGGGGGGTACGAATAGTCAAGATTCATCTCAGATATAATACAAATAGAATCTGATCCCCTTGCATTCATTTCTTTCGATTTTCTTTTCATATTCTATTTATTTCCCCCTGTGTTGTTACTTTATGGGTTTTTCTGGACCCCATCTAAGTGATGTGCGCGGTACATAGTTCTGCATCATTAACTCTTTCATCCTATTGACTCAGCTCATATGAAAAAAGTATCTTTCAAAAATTTCAAATCGTACTGAATCCCTCTAAATTTAATTGTTTTTTTTTTTTATTTATATTTAGTTTAGAATTTCTTTTTTTTAGCTTATCCATAATATATGAAATGAATGAAACTTCAGCTCTTTGATCTATAAAAAAAAGAACGTACAGATATTCTTTG